GACAACTTGACGAAAGAAATGGTGGAGGGAAGCGGGATAAATGGCCGATACTACTGGAAGGATTCCTCTTTGGATAATAGGTACTGTAACTGGTATTCTTGTGATTGGTTTAATAGGTATTTTCTTTTATGGTTCATACTCCGGGTTGGGTTCATCTCTGTAATAATCTAATAATAAGATGAACTGAGGTGGAGACATGAAAGCTTAAGAAGGCAAGGATCCCCTTGCCTTCTTAATAAAATATTCCCTTTTTTGAAAAAAAAACTTCATTTCTGATAATGTTTTTGAAAACTTCATTAATTTATTTAGAATATCTCTTATCCGCGGATAATATCTTATCGATCTTTAAAAGTTAGAAGAAAGAAGCAATCGCTCGATTTCATTTTCCTGAATAACACAATTACAATATATATTTCTGTCGATCAGATATTTTGCAAAGCAAATCCTTTTCGAATATATCCTTACTCTACTCTATTTATTAGTATCTCATCAAACTTGAATTTGATTCTAAGTTCATTAGAATAAGTTCTATTTTATCAAACGATTTCCCTCTATTTTTTGTTTGTTCACCACTTTATATATGTATACGTAATAAATATAAAAAAAGGTTCTGATAAACCTGAAAAAAAAAATATAAACTAAGGATAGTAATCTTTGACGAACGGATCAAAAACTGTTTTTATGTAGACACAAGAAAGAAATGAAGAAAATTCCTTTCTTGTGTCAAAGAAAAGATTAAGAAGAAGGCGAATAATCCTTTGTTTTCTATTCTCCCATTACTTATCTTATGTTTGTTATCAAGTGAAATTTTTGATTTTATTCTATTAGAATAGAAAAAGATTGATCCATTTTATGACATTTCAATCTCACAAGAGTGACCTAGTGACACCGCTCGAATTCGGCTTGAAAAAAAAAAAGAAGGAATAAAGTAAAATAATCTTCTTCACAATATACATACTAGGAATGCGGTACAAATAATTCCCGATATCGCCATCTGGAATAGAAACAAGCAAAAAGCTTTTCATAATTGTTGATCATAATTGAATTTCCAAAACAATAATTTGATTCTTTTTACGAACGTGATATTGGAAATCCGAGAATCTAGAAATTCATTTCGGACAATTGAACCTTCTCAAACTGTTTCTTCTTAAGAACCAAAAATATTTGTGCCAAAATAACAGATGCCAAGAAGAACAAAAGGCCTTGGACACGGAATGGATCTTGAAGTACTATTTCCGCATCCCCTTGACCAAATCCACCCACATTAGGATTACTCGTTAATGGCTGATCAAGTTTGATAGGTTCGCCTTCGGAAACAAGAAGTTCTGGCCCTGGGGGGATAATATCAACCACTTGACGTTCATCCGACGTATCCGATATGGTTATTTCGTACCCCCCTTTTTCTTTTCGTATGATTTTACTTACTACACCAGTCGCTGTAGCATTATAAACTGTATTGTTACTCTTGCTCCCATCGGGATAAATCTGACCCCTTCCTCTGTTCCCACCTACATATATGGGATATTTTAAGAAGTGAACATCTTTATTAGTAGCAGGGTCCGGGGAAAGAATAGGAAAGGTAACTTCACTATATTTCTGACCAGAAACAGGACCTATCACAAGAATATTTTTTTTTGTGGGGCGATAGCTCTGAAAAGACAGATTGCCTATCTTTTCTTTCATCTCGGGAGAAATACGATCGAGGGGGGCCAATTCAAATCCCTCCGGTAAAATAAGAACAGCCCCCACATTCAAACCTCCCTTTTTACCATTAGCAAGAACTTGTTTAATTTGCATATCATAAGGAATACGAACAACTGCTTCAAATACAGTATCAGGAAGTACCGCTTGCGGAACCTCAATATCCACGGGCTTATTAGCTAAATGGCAATTGGCACATACAATACGCCCGGTCGCTTCTCGTGGATTTTCATAACCCTGCTGTGCAAAAATGGGATATGCATTTGAAATGGATGTCCGAGTTATGATATATATCATCAGCGATACGGAAATAGATCGAATAATCTCTTTCTTTATCAAAGAAAAGGTGTTTTTAGTTTGCATGGTCCAATCATTGATCCCGAAAATTTTTACAATAAAATTAGGTAGGTCGCTTGTCTAGTTCCCTATCCACAATTCTGCTATTTTCTTTAATGAAATAATTTTACTGGAATAGAGGAGTAGGAGAAATACCTGTAGGGTAGAAAGAATAAGTACGTCTTAAAATTGAAATGCTTTGCTTATGTACCTTATGTTACAAAGTAACAAATATTATAGTTGGATCAGTCATTCATTGAATGATAAATCACTACAAGTGATGGGGATACACGATTTAAATAACGGAAAATCCAATATTTAAAAATTGTATCCAGAATAACTGGAAAAGTAGAAACAAGACCCGATATAATTTGATCATTGTGAGCAAATCCAAAATCTTTGTAGACATAGCCAATCATTAGTTCCCAACCATGGGGCGAATGGAATCCGATACATAAATCAGTTAATAAAAGAATAGAAAAAGCTTTTATTGTGTCACTTAAATTATATAGGAATTCTTGAACCCAAGAGTTAAGAATAGCAAGTTCTTCATTACCCAGAATAGAATAACCACTTAAAATAATGAAAGAGGTTATATTTGTCGATAAGTGCAAAATCATATGGATATGATCCTCATTGTGCATCTTGATCAATTGGATCGTTTCTTTGTGGATTCCTATACGAAATGTTTGTAGATGGGTTTCCGGGTATTCTTTTATCATTTCGTCCAAGAGTAAGAGTTCTTCCAATTCTATAAATTTTTCTAGAATACTCTTTTCTTGAATATCAGTCAAAAAAGTTTCGGATTGCCTAGTATTCCACCAATTAGTAATCCAAAATTCAAGACTTTTCTTAAATGAGAGAGAGATCCACCAGGGCAAAAATACTATAGATGTAAGATATAGAAGAGGAAGAAATGCTTTCTTTTTTGCCATTTTTTCATATTTGAATTGTTAATGAAGCTACCTCATTTGTTGAATATATGTGATCGACTATTTCTATTAACCCTAAGTTTTATTACAAGGCATCGGACCTATGAATCTATTCCCCCTTTTTTTTTTATTTGTGATTCAGTAGTTAGTCCTTGAATTTAGAAAGAATACAGAAATAGAATAAAAGCCCGTTTCGAATGAAGAAATAAGAAAAAAGCTTGTTTACAGATACCTCAATTGAATTGATCAAATTCGAAGCCCTTTTCGATGAATGCTTGAAAGAACCAATTCAAGTAAATAAGAAATATTATTCGGATTTTAAGCCAAAAGAACTCTCTTTGTCCTTTCTATCAAAAAAGAAAATCTTTCGAAAAAAAAAATGGCCGGCTACCCGCAGTTACAGTCCAGGAAAAATGGAAAGAGATTTATGAAGAATATTGTGATCTAACGATCACAAATTCAAAACCTAATGATCAAAAAAAAGTGGCAAAACAAGACAGAGAAGTTATCCTTCTAAGAGATACAAGCAATCTTTTGCCTTGGATCATTAAGAAACACAAAAGAAAAGATAAAAAAAAAAAGAAAGGTCGGTTGACAAAAGAAAGGAGAGAGCATTTCCAAGAGATGATCTATTTGTATCTAACCTATCAATTCATATTGAAAATAAAAAGAGAAATCCTTTATTCCGAAATGTTTTGATATACGAGATGAATCTATTATTTTATTTCGATTTATTACTTTACTTTGACTTGTTTTTTACTGAATTTAGTTGAGTGGATTTCCATACACATAAATTATTTTTTTATGCGGACAAAAAAAGTTTCGTTTTATGGATGTTCCATATACGTCTACTTTGGCTCGAATGAACGTTCTGAAAAAACTTTATTAAGCTATGCTATGCTGAAGAACGAACCGAGAATTCTTTCATTTTTTCCCTGCCAAATGGGAAAGAATTTCTTCTTCAATTCAAGTTCATTTCAAAATACTTCAATCGGTACGCGCAAGAAATAGGCCAATTCAGCGGCTTTTTGCTCAATTTCACGCGGAGTCAAATTCTCATCAGTACGAGTCAAGGGAATGGCCCCCTGTCCTTTGATTTCCATATAAAGGACACGACGAGCATAAATACCCTCTTTAACTTCTATTCGGATGGACTGAATATCTTTCATACGAAATTGTAGGAAGATGCGACGATTTTTTCCAGGAAATCCCCAACGAAAAATACACACTATTCCTTCTTTTCGATCGAATCGATCATAGCCACTACCCACATTCCACGAAATTGTGCACCACAAATAGGAACTAATAAAGAGACCCGCGATACCGTAGAAAGACATCACGATCCCTTGTGGAAAAAAAAGAATTTGTTGAGACGGAACTAAAGATATCAAATTCTTACCGAGATAACTGGAAGATCCAACTAATACGAATCCTAGTGAACCTAAAAAAAGGATAAAGGCCCAGCAGAAATTACTTATTTTTCGAGACCCTGCTATAAGTTCTATCCATATATGTTCTGATCGCCAACTCATACTAGATCCAGTTGCATTTTATTGGAATTGAGAAAATAGTCCAAATGAATTTGACTTTCCTTTTTTTGTTTCCGAAGGAACTCTCATCAACTAGCGTCATTCGGATGTAACCCTTTAGGAGTAATTGATCTAATTGGTTAGATCAAATTGGTTAGGTCTAAAATAAGAATATCCCTTTTATATGATCTCCTATAGATATCCACATATAGATACATTGACTTTACATTTCATACATCCACCTCGATTCCGATCTATTTGAAAATTGCTATAATTTATTTACCCATATATTTACGCATACATAAGAGCTATGTTCGGAGGAAACCGCCATATTCTACTAAATAGATATCTGTGTTATCTATATCTAAGTCTTGAAAAAACAAATAGATACAATTTGAACCTATCCAATCTAAAAAATCTTGTTTTTTTGAACATGAAGAGATAAAGAAGCCATTGCAATTGCCGGAAATACTAGGCCCACTAAAGGCACAAAGAGAGAGGGTAAGTTGTTAAGAGTTGTCATAGAATGGGTACCTCGATTTAATATTTGTACCTGTTATTGTTAGAAAGATATCTTATAATAATTCGAATTCGTATAGAATTCGAATAATTCGAATTCGTATAGAATTCTATTGAGTATATCTAAGTGAGTATATATATTAAATAATAAGTTCAAGGAATGGATAATTCAATAAATGAGACCTATTCTTCTTTATCTTTCTACCTGAAATATATAAATATACGTATGATAATCTATTCTTGTCTTAAAATTCGAATTGAATTCGAATTTTGATTTTATTTAATAAATAAAGAAATAAAGAGTTTTTTACAAATTCCCGAAAGATTCGTTAAAATTCAATCCAACAACAGGATTCTTAGTAAAAATAGAAATTCTCGGAAAATATAGTAGAAAGAAAAGATACTCTCTATCTATATTTTCTATATTTGAATTATATATACTATACATACGAAGCAAGAAGGAAAGATGACCTTCGGTTTATTTTATTTGCCTTGATCAATTTGAATTTCGAAGAAGGAACAATTTTTTTTATCTTGTTGATAGAGGTTTCCTAATTAAGAATCAGTAATATCAGTATAAAAAATCAGTAATATCGGTATAAAAAAAAAGAATTATCCGCACGATTCTTTAATACAATTTACAATTAAATATTATGATTATGCCACCAGAAATTCTTCCTTAGAATTTTTACTTTGATTCCGATAAACTACCTAATTGTTCGCTACAAATACAAAAATGTAACTAAATCCAATAATTTTACTTAAGGATCAATAAGATAAGTGAATTTTAATTAAAAGGAAAAAAAGCGTGAAGCTTAAATAACTCACTCAGAACACCCTTTAAAGGATTACGTGGTACAATTGGATCGAATAAACCCTTATGGAATAAATATTCAGCTGCTTGTGAACCTTCAGGGACTATCTTATTCAATGTTTGTTCAATTACTCTTTTACCTGCGAATGCAATGTAAGCATTAGGTTCGGCAATAATGATATCCCCCAACATCCCAAAACTAGCCGTTACCCCACCAGTAGTAGGAGATGTAAGGATTGATACATAGAATAACTTTTTATGGGATTGATAATCATATAAAGCAGCAGATATTTTAGCCATTTGCATCAAGCTCAAGCTTCCTTCTTGCATACGTGCTCCTCCGGAAGCACACACTAGAATTAGAGGTAAAAATTGATTGGTAGCGTGCTCGATCAAACGGGTGATTTTCTCTCCTACTACGGATCCCATACTACCCCCCATAAACTGAAAATCCATAACTCCAATTGCTATGGGAATACCGTTTAGTCGACCTGTGCCTGTTTGAACAGCATCGGTTAATCCTGTCTTTCTTTGATAAGAATCAATACGATCTTTATAAGGTTCCTCCTCCGAATGAAATTCAATAGGATCCAGAGAAACCATGTCTTCATCCATAGGATCCCAAGTACCTGGATCAATCGAAAGTTCGATTCGATCTGAACTACTCATTTTCAAATGATATCCACATTGGTCACAAATATTCATTTTGGACTTAAAAAGTTTCTTATAATTTAATCCATAACAATTTTCGCATTGAACCCACAAATGCCTATATTTTTGAGTCAAATCGAAATCAGTAGAATTTTCTCTTCGAGTGAAATCAATACCATTCCTGCTAATTCTTATACTGGATCTCCCCCTTTCATTACTATTTCTACTTTCACCATAAATGTAACTATAAATGTAACTGTCACTGGAATTGTCACTACTACTTAAAATGGAACTCTCAATACAGATTTGAGAACCAAGATAAGAGTTAATGCAACTAGTAATGTGATTATTCCAACTGTATTTAGTATCATACATGGAACGATCACAGGGCGGATCGTCATTCTTAGATCCATTCTTCAAATAAGCATAAGTCCAATAACTAAAAAAAGAACTTTCTCGTTCACTCAGTAAAGAACGATCGTTGTCAATCTCAAAAATTTGATTAGTAATATCCAAATATATGGAATAAATATTCCTATTACTATCTCTAACTAAAAAGGTGTCATCGGAGATAAAATTACGAACGTCCCTGACGCCCACTAAATGATTAGCATTAATGTAACTAGAACTTTCACTCCAACTATGAATCTTTTTATCCGTATCATTTATAACCGGATCTTCACTTACACTGGTTTTTTCAATAGGATCACCAAACCTATCAATTGATTTACTTAGCCCACACCTGTATTCTAATTTTCCTTTAGACAACATCGAATTGAACCACCATTTTTCCATAGAACTTTCTTGCCCCTATTTACGTGAAAATACAATAAATGAATAGTCATTCGATGAAAAATCATTTGCATATTTCATTTTATATCGGAATAAGCATAGAGATCCAATCACTAGATCATTAACTAATAAAATAATGAATGAGTTTTGAAAAAAAAGGATTCTCTTTTGTTTTGTGAGAACCCGGAGTATTACTTCACTATAACTATATATATGAATATATATG